ATGCATATATGTCACTATATATAATGACGCATTTTACACTTTGTCATTGAACCCAAAAAGTATACATTGGCCCTCGTTTTAGGGGTTTTTCGAGGATAACCTTGTATATTGGGGGGAGGGGGGGTTTTTCCAAAAAAATGTTTTATTCTTTTTTTTTTTTTTCGTTTTCGTTTCTAAGACCAGGGGCACCTATATAATATATCTATGTCCAATAAATCTTTCCATGTGGTAAAGAAATGAATGCTTTTTACATTAATTAAAAATTATATGATGAATTAATATGATTAATTATAATATTTCTTTCTTAAATTCATGTTGATTTATTCATCTCAAATATCTCATATAATTATAATTATTGTCCTATGATGTACATTATTAGTTTACTTGACAATCATTAACCATGAATTCATAAGTAATGGTTAAATCATGATATGTCGAGGATAACACAAGTTTAAATGCATGAGTCGTTACCAACCCTCGAGGGTTAGTTATTGCTTCATTCCCCCCAAAAAAGACTGGGAGGGCTAGAAATCTTGAGACGATTAAGAGTAGAATGACAATTAAGGGAACTAGTGGAGATGGAGTCCTGATACGACAAGAGAAGAATACCTTACAAGGGTGCCAAATGCCAATATTTGAGCAATTATAGGGGATTAATCTTTAACTGTACCACAAACCGTGCAAAGGCGTCTATATTAGGGTATTGCTGTTTTCTTACCAACCCTCATTAAACGTTGGTTAAATACTGATTATATTAGTTAAAATAATATGTATTAATCTAATGGTAAATAATAAAATGAGGTAATTGTGATAATTTTTAGTAATGAAATATTGGAAAATCATAATTATGAGGTCTAAGGTTAGTATGTAATGAAGATGGGGAAAATCTGTTAATGCTTATTAAACATAGTATGTAATGAAGATGGGGAAAATCTATTAATGCTTATTAAGCATAGTATGTATATATGTACTATTTCATAATATGTGATCTGACTGGAAAATGGAAAATTTGTGTTTTGGCTGTAAACACACTAATATATTATAGTATTAGCAGTAAGAATAGGGCCCAATGAGTCGACTTCATTTTGGTTGGGGTTTTTGAAGTTTTGGTTGTTTAGATTTCTTTTTAAAAACCGATATTAATGTTTTGAGATCTATAATTGGTGATTGCTTATTTTATAGTTGTTTTGATTTTGATAGTTCTTTACTATGGAAAATGTTTTAAATAATGGGTAGTGTTTTTATTGAAAGTTAGGATTTACTTCTCTCCCCCCGACACTCTGAAATATTAGGGTAAGATTTTAATAAGATATTACGTATTTTCTTTTCAGGGGGTATTTTAATTAAAATTTTGGCTTTGGGTGTCAAGGATAGGAGTTTAAATCTTTTCCCCCTGAAATAAAGGTTATTAAATGGTTGTGGGGGTGACATAAATCATCAATTGGTACGGGTTTTTCGTATCAATTGATGGTGTTTTGTTTTAGTAAAGTTTTAATGATGGCATTAAGTTTGAGTATAGTCTTGGGAAAGATTTTCACTTTCAGTCTTTGGTTTACAAGACCAATGCCTTTGTATTAGGCTACCTGGACGGTTATAGTTTTAGTACTTTATTTTCTAGTCATCCGGTAGTGGGTATAATAATTAGGAATAGGATGAAATACAATATAGATGAGAATTGACCAATTATGATATATGGTTGTTCAACTGGTTGTCCTCCAATTCATGTTAAAATAATAGTATTTGATACTAGTGATCAGAATATGATTTGGGTGAGAGGTCGGAATGTTATGCTTCGTTGTTTTGAGGTGTGTATTATTGGGATTAATATAAGGATGAGGATTGAAAAGATAAGGGCTAATACTCCTCCTAGTTTGTTGGGGATTGATCGTAGGATTGCGTATGCAAATAGAAAGTATCATTCTGGTTTAATATGGGTTGGAGTTACGAGTGGGTTGGCTGGGATAAAGTTTTCTGTATCGTTTAATAGGTTTGGTGAGAATAGAGCTAGAATAATAATTGTTAAAGTTAATATGAGGAATCCTAGTATGTCTTTATAGGAGTAGTAAGGGTGAAATGGGATTTTGTCTATATCTGAGTTTAATCCTGTCGGGTTATTTGAGCCTTTTTCGTGAAGAAATAAAATATGGACTATGGTTATTGCGGCTATAATAAATGGGAGTATAAAGTGGAATGTGAAGAATCGGGTGAGTGTGGCATTATCTACTGAAAAGCCACCTCAAATTCATTGTACTAGTATATTTCCGATATATGGGAGTGCGGAGAGGAGATTGGTAATTACTGTAGCCCCTCAAAAAGATATTTGTCCTCATGGTAATACATAGCCTACGAAGGCTGTAATTATTAGTAATATTAATAGTATTACTCCAATATTTCATGTTTCTTTGTTGAGATATGAACCATAATAGAATCCTCGGGCTGTATGTAAGTAGATGCAGATGAAGAATATGGAGGCACTGTTAGCGTGAATATTTCGAATTATTCAGCCGTAATTTACATCACGGGTAATGTGGGCAATTGAAGAGAATGCGGATGAAATGTCTGGGGTGTAATGTATTGCCAGGAATAGACCTGTTATGATTTGTAAAATGAGGCATAATCCTAGAAGGGATCCGAAATTTCATCAAGAGGAAATATTGATGGGAGCAGGGAGATCAATTAATACGTTATTAATAATTTTTAATAGTGGGTGATTTTTTCGATTAATTATTGTCATTAGGTCTTTATAGTTGAATTACAACGATAGTTTTTCAGATTATTAGTCTTAGTTAAAATCTAGGTGAAGATTAATATGACTTATTTAATTTTAATATTGATTGCAAGTTTTGTTTTTGGTTTTATAGCAGTGGCGTCAAATCCATCTCCTTATTATGCTGCTTTGGGTTTAGTTATTTCTTCTGGTTTTGGTTGTGGTTTATTGGTTATTTTTGGTAGTTCTTTTTTAAGTTTAGTTTTATTTTTAATTTACTTGGGTGGTATATTGGTAGTTTTTGCTTATTCAGCTGCGCTTGCAGCTGAACCTTATCCTGAGACATGGGTTGATTGGTCTGTTATGGTTTATTTAATATTTTATGTAATTTTAGTTTATATTAGTGGTAAAGGGTTAGTTAGTGATTGGGGTTTTGGCTGATTTAATGAGGAAATTCATGTTTTAGATGTAGTTCGTGGTGATTTTACTGGTGTAAGTATACTTTATTTTTATGGTGGTTATATATTGATTTTGGGTGGGTGAATATTATTGTTAACTTTATTTGTTGTATTGGAGTTAACTCGTGGTTTGTCTTGAGGGAATCTTCGTGTGGTATAGAATGTAATAGTAGTTATTATAATTGTAAATATAAAGATTATTAGATATGTTTTGATATAACCTTGTTGTGGTTCATTAATAATTTTGATTATTGGGGTTTGTTGAATGAGTGGGCTTTTTGGTCCAATTTTTTCATATCATGATAGGTCTATTATATGGGTTGAAATATTTTGTGCTCATATTAAATTGATTTTTGATAGTAGGCGATGTATAATTGGTGGATAATATCCTAGTATGTTGGAGAAGTTATGGGGTTGTTTGTTAAATGTTAATTTCATTTTTTTTATATTTATAAGTTCTATTGCTAGGAGTAATCCTAGAATTGAGACCAATAAGGCTGCTATTTTAGTGATGGCAGGTATAGTTATGATTTGGGTTTTTGTTGGATTTATGTTATTTATAATAATGAAACCAGCAGTTATGCTGCCATAAGCTAGTCGTTTAATGGATTTTGTAAGTATAATGTCATTTTCATTAATTGGTATGAGTGTTATGAAGCGTGGGTATATTATTGAGGAAAGGAAAATTAGTCGGAGGCTGTAAATAGCTGTGAAAGAAGTGGCTATGAGGGTAAGGGTTAGGGCTCAGGCGTTAAGATATGATATATTTATTGTTTCGATAATTGTGTCTTTTGAAAAGAAGCCTGATAGGAATGGTATTCCTGTTAATGCTAATGATCCAATTGTTAGGGCTGAGGAGGTAATTGGTAGGGTTTGATATATTCCTCCTATTTTTCGGATATCTTGTTCATCGTTTAGTGCATGAATTATAGAACCTGAGCATAGGAAAAGTATGGCTTTGAAGAAAGCATGTGTGCAAATATGTAGAAAGGCTAGTTGAGGTTGATTAAGTCCAATAGTAACTATTATAAGTCCTAGTTGACTTGATGTAGAGAAAGCAATAATTTTTTTAATATCATTTTGGGTTAGGGCGCATATAGCTGTAAATAATGTTGTTAGTGCGCCTAAACATAGACAGGTTGTTAAGATTGTTTGGTTATTATTAATTAAGGGGTTTAATCGGATAAGTAAAAAGATGCCTGCTACAACTATTGTGCTGGAATGTAGTAGGGCGGAGACTGGTGTTGGGCCCTCTATTGCTGCTGGTAATCAGGGATGTAAACCGAATTGTGCTGATTTCCCTGTAGCGGCTAAGACGAGTCCTAATAGTGGAATAGTCAAGTCTATATTTTTGGATAAAAAGAATAGTTGTTGTATCTCTCATGTATTTATATTAATTGCTAGTCATGTTATGCTGAAGATTAGTCCAATGTCTCCAATACGATTATAAATTACTGCTTGTAGGGCGGCAGTGTTGGCGTCTGTTCGACTAAACCATCAGCCGATTAGTAGAAAGGATATAATGCCTACTCCTTCCCAGCCAATGAAGAGTTGGAATAGATTATTTGCTGTAATTAAGATAATTATAGTAATGAGGAAAAGTATTAGATATTTTAAGAATTGGTTTAGGTTTGGATCTGATTTTATGTATCATAGTGAGAATTCAAAGATAGATCATGTGACATATAGGGCTACTGGTATAAAAATAATTGAATATATATCGAATTTAAAACTTAAGTTAATATCTAGGGGTCCGATGTTAATTCAATTTCAATTAGTTGTAATAGATTCTAATCCTTGGTCTAAAAAGATTATTAATGGGATAAGGCTAATGTAAAATGAGGTTTTTACAGCTGTTTTTATTATATGTGATGATTTATTATTGGATTTGGGTATTAGAGTACATGTAATAATTGGGTATATGAGTGAGGAAATAGTTAGGAATGTTATGTTTATTATGACTAAGTTCATGACTTTTGCTAGGATTTGCACCAAGAGTTTTTGGTTCCTAAGACCAATAGATTACTGTTATCTTTCAAAAGTTCAAGTGAGCCACGGATTTGAACCGTGGATAAAAGAGTTAGCAGTTCTTTTTGTCCCGGACCTCTCTTGGTTATTAAAAAGATTTTCACTTTTATTTTTAGAACCACAATCTAATGTTTTTTTTAAACTATAATTACAAAATGTTCATCCTATAATAATTTCTGGTTTTAAAATAATTAATATGGAAGGTAATAAGTGTAAGTAAATTAATAAATGTTCGCGTGTGTATGTTGGGTTAATGGATGTTAAGTGTTGTGGTAGAGGGCCACGTTGTGTTATTAAAAATATGTAAAGTGAATAGGATGCTGTTAATAGTACTCCGGTTCCTGTCAATATAATTGTTCAGTTTGATCATTTAATTAATGAGGTAATAATAAAAAGTTCTCCTATTAAGTTTAAGCTAGGTGGTAAGGCTAGGTTAGCTAAATTAATTAAAAATCATGAGGTTGCTATTAATGGTAATGTAATTTGTAATCCACGGGTAAGAATTATGGTTCGTGTATAGGTTCGTTCATAGTTGGTATTAGAGAGGCAAAATAATGCTGAGGAGATGAGACCGTGAGCAATTATTAGTGTAATTGCTCCTGCAAAACTTCATGGTGTTTGGATTAGGATGGCTGCTGCTACTAAACCTATATGGCTGACTGATGAATATGCGATTAGTGATTTTAAGTCTGTTTGTCGTAAACAAATAGAACTGGTTATAATAATTCCTCAGATGGCTAAAATAAGAAATGGATATATTATTTCTTTGGTTAATGGGTTTAATATAATGATAATTCGTATTATGCCATAACCTCCTAATTTTAATAGGATAGCTGCTAGAATTATTGAACCTGCAATTGGCGCTTCTACGTGGGCTTTTGGTAATCATAAATGTACTCCATATAGGGGTATTTTTACTAGGAAGGCAATTATGCATGCTAGTCATCAGAATTTATTTGATCAAGATGATTTTAGGCCATCTGATATGTTTTGTAATATGAATATTGAAAGAGTATTTAAATCATTGTGTAGGATAAGTAGGGCAATTAATAATGGTAAAGAACCAATAAGTGTATAAAATAGGAAATAGATACCTGCGTTTAATCGTTCGGTTTGATTTCCTCATCGTGTGATGATAATTATGGTTGGGATTAAGGTGGCTTCAAATATAATGTAAAATAAAATTAGTTCAGTTGCGCTAAATGTTATAATTAAAAGGATTTGTAAGGAAATTAGTAGTGTGATGTATGTGCGTTGGCGGATGAAGGGTTCTTTTATTAGGTGATTTTGGCTTGCTAATATTATTAATGGTAAGAGTCAGCAGGTTATTACTAAAAGTGGTATTGATAATGGGTCAATGGCTAAGAAATTATTTGAGAAATGTCAGGCGGTTTCATGATTTCATTTAAGTCAAAATAAACTTAGTGTGGCGATTATTAAACTATAGGTAGTAGAAATAGTTCATAATCATTTTTTATTAATAAAGAATGTAGTGGGAATTATTATAATTGTTGGTACAAGAATTTTTAGCATTGTAGTAGGTTTAGGTTTTTTAGTTGGTCTGATCCGTGAGTTCGGGTTGAGGCTACTAGTAGTGCTAGTCCTGAGCTGGCTTCACAGGCTGAAAATGTTAATAGAATTATGGGAGAGAGTGATCATGTTGATGAATTTATTATTACTGATCATAGAGCAATTGAGATGTATAATGATAATATTATTCCTTCTAAACAAATTAGGGCTGATAATAAATGGGATCGGTTTAGTGTGAGTCCTGTTAGGCTAATCATAAATGTTATAGTAAGGATAAAATGGATGGGTGTCATAAGATATTTATAGATTTTCACTATAGTCTGTCAAGTCGAAATTGAGTGTCTTGGATATTAGACTAAATATCTATTCTGCTCATTCTAAGCCTCCTTGTAATCATTCATAAATTAATCCTAAGGTGAGTAAAATAATGATAATTGTTGTTCATATAATAGTAAGGATGGGGTTATTTAGTTGGTCTGCTCATGGTAGTGGTAGCAGTAGGGCAATTTCAAGATCAAATAATATAAATAGAATGGCGATAAGGAAGAATCGAATTGAGAATGGTAAGCGTGCATTTCCTAATGGGTCGAAGCCGCATTCAAATGGGGATAATTTTTCATTATTTGGTTTTAGTATTGGAAGAAGGAATGAGATGATAGCTAAAATTAGGGAAATGAGGGCCGTTATGGTGATAATAAATATGATGAGATTCATTACTTTTCCTTGGATTTTAACCAAGATTAAATGATTGGAAATCATTTGTACTAGTCTTTATACTAGAAAAGTTATGAACCTCATCAATAGATTGATACGTAAAGGAATAATCATACTACGTCGACGAAATGTCAGTATCATGCTGCGGCTTCAAAACCGAAGTGATGTTTTGATGTGAAGTGGTATTGGATTTGTCGTGAAAGGCAGATTGTTAGGAATGTAGAACCAATAATTACATGTAAGCCATGGAATCCTGTGGCCACAAAGAATGTTGTACCATAAATTCCATCGGCGATGGAGAATGAGGCTTCGTAATATTCTATTGCTTGTAGAGCGGTAAAATAAAAACCTAATAGGATGGTTAGGGTAAGGGCTTGAATTGTTTCTTTTCGGTTGCCTTCTATAATGCTATGGTGAGCTCATGTAACTGTTACTCCTGATGCTAGTAGTACTGCAGTATTTAAAAGTGGTACATCAAATGGATTTAATGGATGGATGCCTGTAGGTGGTCAACATCCTCCTAGTTCTGGAGTTGGTGCCAGGCTTGAGTGATAAAAGGCTCAGAAGAAGCCTAAGAAGAAGAATACTTCTGATAAAATAAATAGGATTATTCCATAGCGTAGTCCTTTTTGTACTGGTAGTGTGTGGTGGCCTTGGAAAGTTCCTTCTCGGATTACGTCTCGTCATCATTGAATTATGGTTAAAATTATTAAGATTAATCCTAGGATTAGTAGTAAGGGTTTATGGAAGTGAAATCAGATAGCTAGGCCTGATGTTATTAGTAATGCGGCTACAGCTCCTGTTAATGGTCATGGGCTTTGATCTACTATATGATATGGATGTGCTTGGTGTGCCATTAAACATTTTCTTGTAAATAAAGGCTTAATAAAAGTACAAATACGTAAGCTTGAATTATTGCTACGGCTACTTCTAGAATAGTTAATAAGAACAAAATTAGTGATGTTAATAAAGCTACTGTTGGTATTATATTAATTAATGTGAATGCTGCAGTTGCAATTAATTGTATAAGAAGGTGTCCGGCTGTTAAGTTTGCAGTTAGTCGGACTCCTAGTGCTAATGGTCGGATAAATAAACTAATTGTTTCAATGAGAATTAGAATTGGTACTAGTAAGGTTGGTGTTCCTTCTGGAAGTAAATGGGCTAGTGAAGATGTTGGTTGATTTAATAATCCAATTAAAACTGTGGTTAATCATAATGGGATGGCAAATGCTATATTCAGTGATAGTTGTGTTGTTGGGGTAAATGTATATGGAAGAAGTCCTAATAAATTTATGGTGATTAAGAATAATATTAATGCTACAAGGATTATAGCTCATTTATGTCCATTTAAATTAATTGGTTGTATTAATTGGTATGTAAATCGGTTGATAAATCATTCTTGTAAGGTTATAAGTCGATTACTAATTCAACGGTTTGATGAATTTAATAATGTTATTGATGGAATAATAATTGCTAGGGCAATTAGTGGAATTCCTATTAATGAGGGGCTTAAGAATTGATTAAAAAAGGTTAAGGTCATGGTCAATATCAGGGTTTTGGTTTAGGTTTATTTGTATTTTCAAGCTTAGGATATTTAATAAATAGATGATTTATTACTTTTTGTGTTATAATTGTTAGGAAAAATAGTCATGAAAATAGAAAAATTAAGAACCATGGATTTGGGTTTAATTGTGGCATATCATTAAGGGTGGTAGGAGGTCACCATTATTTAGCTTAAAAGGCTAATGCTATAATCCTGTTTTAGCTTCTTAATGAAGATTCTTCTAGTATTAATGAAGATCAATTTTCGAAATGTTCAAGTGGGACTGATTCAACTACAATTGGTATAAAAGTATGATTAGCGCCGCAGATTTCTGAACATTGTCCATAATAAATGCCTGGTCGTGAGATAATGAAGGCAGTTTGATTTAAGCGTCCTGGTACTGCATCTATTTTAATTCCTAGTGCGGGTACTGCTCATGAGTGTAAAACATCTTCGGCAGTGATTAATATTCGGATTGGGGATTCTATTGGTACTACTATTCGGTGGTCTGTTTCTAGGAGGCGAAATTGACCTGGATTAAGGTCTTCGGTTTGGATTATGTATGAGTCAAATTCTAAATTTTCGTAGTCTGTATATTCGTAGCTTCAATATCATTGATGTCCTAGGGCTTTAATTGTAATATGTGGATCATTGATTTCGTCTATTAAATATAAGATTCGTAATGATGGAAGGGCAATTAAGATTAGGATAACTGCTGGTAGAATTGTTCATACAATTTCAATTTCTTGTGAATCTAAAATATATTTGTTAGTAAGTTTGGTAGATACTATTGCTAAGATAATATAGAGAACGAGTGAGCTAATTAAGAAAACAATTATTAGTGTGTGGTCGTGGAAATGGAGGAGTTCTTCTATTACTGGGGATGCTGCGTCTTGGAATCCTAATTGTGAAGGGTGTGCCATTATAAGATTTGTGGGGTTTTAACCCGCATTTTTGCCTTGACAAGGTAGTGTATTATTATTATACTAAAATCTTAAAGAAAGTGACAGAGTGGTGATGTGATTGGCTTGAAACCAATATATGGGGGTTCAATTCCTTCCTTTCTTGTACTAATATACAGGATGTTGGATTTGAACGAATGCTGGTTCTTCAAAGGTGTGGTTGGGTGGTGGACAGCCGTGAAGTCATTCTACATTTGTATGTGGTAGATCAATAGTTAATACTTCACGTTTTGAGGCAAATGCTTCTCATAAAATATATAGGAGTATAATTACGGCGACTAAGGAAATTATTGAGCCAATGGATGATACAATATTTCAGAGGGTATAAGCATCTGGGTAATCTGAATAGCGACGTGGTATTCCAGCTAAACCAAGGAAGTGTTGTGGGAAGAATGTTAGGTTTACTCCGATAAATATTACTAGAAATTGTATTTTAGTTCAGGTTGAGTTGAGTGTATATCCTGAAATTAGGGGGAATCAGTGAATGAATCCTGCTATAATTGCAAATACTGCTCCTATTGATAGGACATAATGAAAGTGTGCTACAACATAATATGTATCATGTAAAACAATATCAAGTGATGAATTAGCTAGAACAATTCCTGTTAGACCTCCAATAGTAAATAGGAAAATAAATCCTAATGCTCATAATAGGGGTGTTTCTCATTTAATAGATCCTCCATGGAGTGTTGCTAATCAGCTAAATACTTTAACTCCAGTGGGAATGGCAATGATTATGGTGGCTGAGGTAAAGTAGGCACGGGTATCGACGTCTATTCCAGCGGTAAATATGTGATGTGCTCATACAATAAAACCAAGTAGTCCAATTGCTATTATTGCTCAAACTATTCCTATATAACCGAATGGTTCTTTTTTCCCTGAATAGTAAGCAACTACGTGTGAAATTATTCCAAATCCTGGTAAAATTAAGATGTAAACTTCTGGGTGACCAAAAAATCAGAATAAATGTTGATATAAGATTGGATCACCGCCTCCTGCTGGATCAAAAAAGGTTGTATTAAGATTTCGGTCTGTTAGTAATATAGTAATACCTGCTGCTAAGACTGGTAAAGATAAAAGTAATAAAATAGTGGTTACAAGTAATGATCATACGAAAAGAGGTGTTTGATACTGTGTAATTGATGGGGATTTTATGTTAATAATTGTGGTAATAAAATTAATGGATGCTAAAATAGATGAAATTCCGGCTAAATGTAACGAGAAAATTGTTAAATCAACTGATGCTCCTGCGTGGGCGAGGTTGCCGGCAAGTGGGGGGTAAACTGTTCAGCCAGTGCCAGCACCGGCTTCTACTCCTGCAGAAGCTAATAATAGTAAAAAGGATGGGGGGAGTAATCAGAAACTTATATTATTTAATCGTGGAAAAGCCATGTCTGGGGCTCCAATTATTAGTGGGGTCAATCAGTTGCCAAATCCACCAATTATAATTGGTATAACCATAAAAAAGATTATAACAAAGGCATGAGCAGTAACAATTACATTATAAATTTGATCATCACCCAGTAAAGTCCCTGGTTGACTTAATTCGGTTCGAATTAAGAGGCTTAAACCAGTTCCTACTATTCCTGCTCAAGCACCAAAGATCAAGTATAGGGTGCCAATGTCTTTATGATTTGTAGAGAATAATCAGCGATTGATTGTCACAGGTAAGATGGCCGAGTTTTAAGCAGCGGATTGTAGCTCCGTAGAGAGAGGTAATAATCCTCTTCTTATCATATCAGTCTTGTAGTATAATGTTTACATACGATTGCAAATCGTGAAAAGGAGAGAGAGCTCTCCCGGGGCTTCTCCCGCCTTGTTCCCTTACGGCGGGAGAAGCTAGATAGATGTTCGTAGGATTGAACGCTTAGCTGTTAACTAAGAATTTACAGGATCGAGGCCTGTCTATCTAGTAAGGTTTTAGCTTAATTAAAGTGTCTGGGTTGCATTCAGAGGATGTGAGATAAAGTCTTGCAAATCTTAATCAGAAGTTAAGAGGATTTCACTTTTATTTAAAGCTTTGAAGGCTTTTGGTTTTGTTAACCTAAACTTCTTGTTATAGGGTAAGTGTAAATATTATAGGGGTTAGTGGTAGGAGCATGAGTGATATTGTTGTGGATGTGGTTAATAATATATTTGGTTTGGGTGTGGGTGATTGTCATGTTGATGTTGATAAAGTTAGGTTGGGGGAGATGGTTAATGTGATTATATAACATAATCGTAAGTAGAAGAATAGGCTTAGTAATGTTGCTAAAGTTATGATAGTGATAGTAAGTATTATATTTTGTTTGATTAATTCTTCAATAATTAGTCATTTTGGTATAAAGCCGGATAGGGGGGGTAATCCTCCTAATGATAGGAGAGAGGTAAGGAAAATTGGTGTAATTAATTGTGTTTTTATTCCAGATGGTGTAATGGATTCAATTTTTGTGGAATTAATATATATTAATATTATGAATATGGAGGAGGTTATAATTAAATAAATAATTAGGTTTAGTATTGTGAGGTTTGGTATATAATGTAAAATAGATACTATTCATCCTAGGTGTGCAATTGATGAGTAGGCTAAGATTTTTCGTAGTTGTGTTTGATTTAATCCTCCTCATCCTCCTACAAAGATTGATGTTAATCCAAGGATTGTTAGTAGATGTGGGTTAAGTATTTGGTGTAATTGTAGTAGAATTGCTAATGGTGCGAGTTTTTGTCATGTTGCTAGGATTATGCCTGTTGATAAGCTAATTCCTTGTATTACTTCTGGTAATCAGAAGTGTATTGGTGCTAGGCCTAGTTTTAGGGCTAAGGCTAGTGTAATAAATATTGTTGTTGTTTGGTTTGTTGTTTGGGTTAATTCTCATTGTCCAGTTAGTCATGCATTAATAGTTCCTCCAAATAGGAGTATTGCTGAGGCTGTAGCTTGTGTGATGAAGTATTTGGTGGAGGCTTCTACTGCTCGTGGATGATGTTTATAAATTATTAATGGGATGATGGCTATGGTATTGATTTCAAGGCCTATTCAGATTAATAATCAGTTTGTTATTGTGAATGTTATTAGAGTTCCTATAATTAGGCTAAGAATAAGAATTAATAGAATGAATGGGTTCATTAGTAGAGGAAGGATTTTAACCAACATGGTTGGGGTATGGGCCCAAAAGCTTATTTAGCTGACTTTACTTAGTGAATAGTATAATGAAGTACTTAGGGTTTTGATCTCTAAGGTATAGGTTCAAGTCCTATTTCTCTAGGAAGGGGAATGATTTTAACATTCATGATTTACTCTATCAAAGTAATCCTTTAGTTCAGGCACTCTTCCTTTTATGTTAGTGGTGGTAGGCTTGCTATGGCGATTGGAAATGAGATATGTCATATGATGAGTGCTAGTGTTAATGGTAGGAAGTTTTTTCATACTAGATGTATAAGTTGGTCATATCGGAATCGTGGGTATGAGGCTCGGATTCATAGAAAAAGAATGGTTAGTAGGGCTGTTTTGGTTATTAGATTAAAGGTAGTTAGTTCTGGTATTAATGGATTATATGATGTTCCTATAAATAGGATAATTGATAATGTATTTATTATCAGAATATTTGAATATTCTGCTAGGAAGAATAAGGCAAATGGTCCTGCAGCATATTCAATGTTGAAGCCTGATACTAGTTCTGATTCACCTTCGGTAAGGTCAAATGGAGCTCGGTTAGTTTCTGCTAATGTTGAAATATATCATATTATGGCTAGTGGTCAGGTTGGTAAAATTAGTCAGATGCTTTCTTGGGCAAGGTTAAATGTATGTAGGGTAAAGCCTCCTGTTATGATAATAAGGGATAATAAAATTAAACCTAATGTAATTTCATAGGAAATGGTTTGTGCTACAGCGCGTAATGCTCCTATTAGAGCATATTTTGAGTTAGAAGCTCAGCCTGAGGCTAGGATTGTGTATACTGTTAGGCTTGAGATTGCTAGAATAAATAGTAAGCCTAAATTAATATTTATGATTGCGTGTGGTATTGGTAGTGGTATTCATATTAATAGGGCTAATGTTAGTGCTATGGTTGGGGCTAGTAAAAAGAGTGTTTGTGATGAGAAGGATGGTATAATGGGTTCTTTTGTAAATAATTTTAGGCCGTCTGCAATGGGTTGTAAGATACCATATGGTCCGATGATGTTAGGTCCTTTTCGTAGTTGTATATAGCCTAGTACTTTTCGTTCTAGTAATGTTAGGAAGGCTGTGGCTAAGAGTACTGGAATAATATATAATAATGGATTAATAATGTAAGTGAATATATAGTTTAGCATAGTTAAGGAGAGGATTTGAACCTCTGGATGAAGGAGCTTAGGACCTTTGCAATTGCCAGTCTCTGCCACCCTAACTAATCATTATTTTTGATTAATGTATAATCTTTATTACTTATTTGAGTTTTTTTCAATAAGTGGAAGGGAAGCATGCTTTGAGCATTGGCTTCATTTTCTCGGTCCTTTCGTACTGGGGAAAATATTATTATAGATAGAAACTGACCTGGATTGCTCCGGTCTGAACTCAGATCACGTAGGACTGTTAATCGTTGAACAAACGAACCCTTAATAGCGGTTGCACCATTAGGATGTCCTGATCCAACATCGAGGTCGTAAACCTTTTCGTCGATATGGACTCTTAGAAAAGATTGCGCTGTTATCCCTAGGGTAACTTGGTTCATTGATCAAGAATAGGTCTTGGGTCATGTGTCGTCAGATATTCTGTAAATTAGAATGGTAATTCTATTTTTTAAGTATTGAATACTTAATCGATAAGGGGGTTTTTTTGTACCCCTTGGTCGCCCCAACCGAAAATGTTAAATTATGTTAAGTTATTTATTAAGTCCATGGATGTTTGTGGGTTACTTATTAATTTAAGTATTTTAAGCTCCATAGGGTCTTCTCGTCTTATATTCACATCCTCGCTTCTGCACGTGGAGATTAATTTCATTGATTGGAAAATAGAGACAGATAAACTCTCGTTATGCCTTTCATACGGGTCTTCAATTAAAAGACAAGTGATTACGCTACCTTTGCACGGTCAGGGTACCGCGGCCGTTAAATGTTTCACAGGGCAGGCGGGACCTCTTATATTTGTGATACAAGAGGCGATGTTTTTGGTAAACAGGCGGAGTTAGGTGTTTGCCGAGTTCCTTTATTTTCTTTTAATCTTTCCTATATAACACACCGGTGTAGGGTTAACGCTTATTTTATGATATGTATTTCTAGTTATTTATTAATATTATTATTGCCTCTGTTGGTGGCGGTTAATTACCAGTGATTTAATTCTGTCTGGTATACACTAGTGTAAAGGAGAGGTTTAATTCCTCTTATTACTCATTTTAGCATAATTTCTTTTATTAAATATAAAATAACCCAATATTATTGAGGGGATTTGGATTAATTATCAGTATTTTATTTTGTTAATAATTTGAGCTGTGACGCTTGCTTAACAGGTGGCTGCTTTTAGGCCCACTGATTTAATTTAAATTTTATTAATATGATCTTTATCCTCCTAATAAAGTTGTTTCTTTGTTCAAAAGAGGTGTACCTCTTTTGAATAACTATTAATTATTACATTAGGTCTTTTAAGATTTTTCTTATATGATATAATGAATAATTAATGCAGAATTAAAGTTCTTTTTTTGGGTAACCAGCTATCACTAAACTCGGTAGGTTTGTCGCCTCTACTTGGGAGTCTTCCCACTCTTTTGCAACAGAGAAGGGTTTGCACTGTTTGCTGCTCCGAAGTAGCTCGTATAGTTTCGGGAGGATAAACTAAAAGTCTTTTTGCCTATTTTTTCTGGCTAAATCATGATGCGAAAGGTACAAGGTTTAATCTTTACTTTTTATTACTTTAAGATTTATTTCATTTCTCTTTCAATTTTCCCTTGCGGTACTTTTTCTGTGGCTCTAATTTTTGGTTCTATCACCTATACTGAAAAGATTAAGAATGTTTTAGTTAAAGGTTAAAGTTTAATTTAATATTTAAATATTGTTAAAGTTTTAATGGTAAATAGGCTAATTTTAAGGTTCAAAATAGCTCGGATTGCACGAGTATCTTCTCAGTGTAAGGGAGATGCTTTATTTTTAGCTATATTTTGGTTATTCCAAGTGCACTTTCCAGTACACTTACCATGTTACGACTTGCCTCCTCTTATATTTTTTCTTTTTTTATTTATATTTAAGTTTGGTTTTGAGGAGAGTGACGGGCGGTGTGTGCACTCTTCAGAGCCGTCTTCAGGATAATGTGCTTATTTATCTTTACTGCTAAATCCACCTTGTTAAGTATTTTTCATTTATTGTCCGTTTTTTCTTTGTAGAAAATGTAGCCCATTTCTTTCCACTTCATTCGCTACACCTCGACCTGACGTATTGAATATATTATTCATTTTGCTTACTGTTATTCCTTCATAGGGTGAGCTGGTGACGGCGGTATATAGGCGGAAATGGCAAGGAGTGGTGAGGTTTAACGTGGATTATCGGTTATAGAACAGGCTCCTCTAGGTGGATCTGAAGAACCGCCAAGTCCTTTGGGTTTTAAGCTAGCGCTTATAGTTCTCAGGCGAATAGGTTAGTAAATACTTATCTATTTATAATTAAACATAGTAGGGTATCTAATCCTAGTTTGGGTTTTAATTGTCGTGAGGTCAAAGTATCAAATTTATTAAAGTCACTTTCGTTGGTGAGTCTTTTTGTTTATAAGTGCGTATAACAGCTTTAGTAAAATCTTAACTTTAGTATGAATTGAGAATTTTTAATCACCCTTTACGCCGGAAAGTATTAATGTGGGTTACTCGTATAACCGCGGTGGCTGGCACGAGATTTACCAACCCTTATAACTGTAACTAATTCAAGCTTTCGCTTATTATATAATATCTATTACTGCTGAATACCCTTGGGGGTGTGGCTGAGCGAGGTGTCATGGGCTATGTTACAATATATGTGCCTGATACCAGCATCTAAATAAATAATAGTCTGTTTAGGGCGTATTCACTGGATTGCTGAAACTTGCATGTATAAATTGAGTTAAAATTAATACTGAGTCTAGGACCAAAACTGCAGTGCTTGTGAAAGTTTTTAAAACTTTATCTTAGCATCTTCAGTGCCATGCTTTAAAATTAAGCTACACTAGC